GCAAGAAGAATCTACAGCTCTTCGCGAATGTATGACTTTGGGCATTCCAACGATTTGTTTAATCGATACAAATTGTGACCCGGATCTAGCAGATATTTCGATTCCAGCAAATGATGACGCTATAGCTTCAATTCGATTAATTCTTAACAAATTAGTATTTGCAATTTGTGAGGGCCGTTCTAGCTATATACGAAATTCTTGATTAATAATAAGATAAGTAAATCATTTTTGGAACTCCATAGAATAGATTTATTGAATCGGTTACTATTTATGAATCGCACAAAAGAGATAAAAATAACCGAGGATATTATGTAATTAGTTGGGTTGGTATTCAAAATATCCAATGAAAGTATGCAAGTCGAAAACGAGATGGTTGAATCAAAATAATTCCTTTTAAAGTTCTATTTCTTTCAGAGGTTAATATGAATGTTTTATTATGTTCCATCAACACACTAAAAGAGTTATACGATATATCCGGTGTGGAAGTAGGCCAACATTTCTATTGGCAAATAGGAAGTTTCCAAGTCCATGGCCAAGTACTTATTACTTCTTGGTTTGTAATTGCTATCTTATTAGGTTCAGCCATTATAGCTGTTCGTAACCCACAAACCATTCCGACTGACAGTCAGAATTTCTTTGAATATGTACTTGAATTCATTCGAGACGTGAGCAAAACGCAGATTGGAGAAGAATATGGTCCATGGGTTCCATTTATTGGAACTATGTTTTTATTTATTTTTGTTTCGAATTGGTCAGGGGCTCTTTTACCCTGGAAAATCATACAGTTACCTCATGGGGAGTTAGCCGCACCCACAAATGATATAAATACTACTGTTGCTTTAGCTTTACTCACGTCAGTAGCATATTTCTATGCGGGCCTTACAAAAAAGGGATTAGGTTATTTCGGTAAATACATTCAACCAACCCCAATCCTTTTGCCCATTAACATCTTAGAAGATTTCACAAAACCCTTATCGCTTAGTTTTCGACTTTTTGGAAATATATTAGCTGATGAATTGGTAGTTGTTGTTCTTGTTTCTTTAGTACCTTTAGTGGTTCCTATACCTGTCATGTTCCTTGGATTATTTACAAGTGGCATTCAAGCTCTTATTTTTGCAACCTTAGCTGCGGCTTATATAGGCGAATCCATGGAAGGTCATCATTGATTAGTTTTCGACATAGTCTTTTGTTTTTAGCTTAGCCTGACGGCATGTCTGCGTGTCTCAAAGTAATCCACTTAGACTTAGGGAAGAAAAATATACAAATAAAATAAGGTCTAAATAAAGTATATACGATCTAGAGTAATAGTAAAAAAAATATTACGATATTAAGTTAAGGAATTGTAAAAAAAAAAAGGAAAGAGATCTTTTAGATCTTTTTCCTCAAATTCCTGTTTGGTCGATTTATACCACCCTACAATGAATATTCCCTTTATATGGTTTTGTTCATTCAATTCCAATATTAAATATTAGTTTAGTATATTAGTGGGTTTATTAAATATTAGTTTATTAGGTAGTATATTAGGAGTCATAATCTAAGTAAGACTTCTTATGATATCTGTTTACGACGTACGATTAAAAAAAAAAGAAGGTATAGAGAATGATTCTCATTTCAGTTGATTTCATTCAATTCACCGATTGACCAAAAAAATTAATAAATAATAAATTACATGAACTTCGATCAATTCAATCCTGATATTTCTATGCAATGATTAGGCCTAACGAATTTCTCAGTTAGATTGATTGTACCCATGTGGGATAATGATAACTAAAAAAAGAAGATAAGGGTTTACAAAAAAGGAGATTTATAAAAAAAGGGTTGGTTAGAGGAGGAAAAAAAAGGGGGGGTTCGAACTAGATGTATGTAATCTAATCGTTATAAGACATGCCTTGCGTATGTTTCGAAGAATGATTCTAGAATCCGACTGAATCTAAGATGCGAGTAGTTGGTTTACGTTATGGGGGAAAGACATGTATATGTGATATTCGATATTAACTAGGTATATATGAACTAAAGATATATCTAATTTGCCCTACTATTGTGAATTTAGATAGGGATTCCAATAGAAGTCCTTCCGTTTCGACTGTTATTTTTTGTTTATTGAATTGAATGAATTTAAATCACGAAAAAGAACAAAGAATTCAAACCAAAGAAAGAATAGTTCGGAAAAAAAAAATAAAAAAGAACGAACTGGCCGAACAAAAGTCGTATGGATTAACAAAAATTACGTGATAGGAAAATATCGAAGCAGTTCTGATGCTTCAAGAATATTATTATTTCAATTCGGGTTTTTTAGTTACTTTGAATGGATAAATCTTAGCGATGGAATAAGTAAGTCATAATTCATTGGTGGATTGTATCATTAACTATTTCTTTCTTTATTTTTTTTTGCGAGGAACTTATCATGAATCCACTGATTTCTGCCGCTTCCGTTATTGCTGCTGGATTGGCTGTCGGGCTTGCTTCTATTGGACCTGGGGTTGGGCAAGGTACTGCTGCGGGTCAAGCTGTAGAAGGGATCGCCAGACAACCAGAAGCAGAGGGAAAAATACGAGGTACTTTATTGCTTAGTCTGGCTTTTATGGAAGCTTTAACAATTTATGGACTGGTTGTGGCATTAGCGCTTTTATTTGCGAATCCCTTTGTTTAATCCTAAAAATATTTTTGTTTTTCTTTTTTATTTCCTTGGATTTGATGCTCTTGCTTTTTCGAATTATATGAAGATTTCACTCCTACAATTTCTTATTCGTTGTGACAACAACCCTTGGACAGGACTGATTTGAGGATGAGGAATTCAATTAGCCGATCAACTCGCTTTCTTCTCTTAGTCTAATGGAACCTTTTTTAGGAAGTATTGCAACAAACGAGAAATTTTATTTTGCAACTGACATAATACCTGGTACCTAATTCTAATAAGTATCATTCTTATTGGAAATTTCCACTTATTGGAAATTTCCAATTGAAAAAAAAAATCCATTTACATCTATAAATCAATATATTTTTTTTACTTTTTTACTTTATAATACTCTATTTAATTCTATTTGATTTAGAAAAATAATAGAATAAAAAAAATATAGATAATTAGTCTATCTATAAGAATAAGAAAGAGGAGATCATATGAAAAATGTAACCGATTCTTTCCTTTCCTTGGGTTATTGGCCATTCGCCGGGAGTTTCGGGTTTAATACCGATATTTTAGCAACAAATCCAATAAATCTAAGTGTAGTCTTTGGTGTATTGATTTTTTTTGGAAAGGGAGTGTGTGCGAGTTGTTTATTTCAAGAATAGGCTGGATCCAACCAACTGCACTTTTTTTCGTTATAACTCGAAAAGGTGCACGATTCCGCGAATTACTTCTGAATAAATTAATAAATCATATTTAAGAACCATAGCATTTCGTGATTCATTGGTAAATCTACTTTGATTCTCTATCAACCAATAATGTGGGACCGTTAACAGGGTTAAAGCTAAATCGTTTGAAGTCCAGATGCAGCGTGGTACTCTTTCTACTACTATGTTAATACAGAATATGTTAATACAGAAATGGTTTCAAAGAGTTGGAATTTTTTTTTTTTTCGATATAAAACACTCATGTCGATAAAAAAATGATTTGAACCCGTTATTTGTATTTGATTTTTTTTTAATTGGAAAAATTGATATTTCACCCCCCCTTTTTTTTATCTTTTTTATCCAATGCTGAATCGATGACCTATGTATAAAGTAAGAAGAATTCTTTGGATTTGAAGAAAAAAAAACAACTTTGCTGACAATTATTTGTTTGGTCAGAAGAGTCCTCCGAATATTATGTTCTTGGATTAGTGATAAGTTTCTATACTTTCACGAATATGAATAGAGAAGAGAGGATAGGCTCATTCCATTAAAAAAAGCTAGGGAGCTTCCCCCATACATAAGATAAGTAATTGAGCGTGAGAGCCAAATGAATTGAAAGATTCATGTTTGGTTCGGGAAGGGATTGTGGAAGTTTTGAAATGAATGGAAAGATAATCTACTTTCATTAAGTGATTTATTAGATAATCGAAAACAGCGGATCTTGAAGACTATTCAAAATTCAGAAGAACTACGCGAGGGGGCCGTGGAACGGCTGGAAAAAGCCCGGGCCCGCTTGCGGAAAGTAGAAATGGAAGCGGAGCAGTTTCGAGCGAATGGCTACTCTGAGATAGAACGAGAAAAATTGAATTTGATTAATTCAACTTATAAGACTTTGGAACAATTCGAAAATTACAAAAATGAAACCATTCAGTTTGAACAACAAAAAGCTATTAATCAAGTTCGACAACGGGTTTTCCAACAAGCCTTACAAGGAGCTCTAGGAACTCTGAATAGTTGTTTGAACGACGAGTTACATTTACGTACCATCAGTACTAATATTGGCATGTTTGGAACGATGAAAGAAATAAAGGGTTAGTCTTTCTACTGCAGGCATTATTTTTCTTTCAAACAAAAATAAAGAATTAAGAAACACTCATGGTAACTATTCGAGCAGATGAAATTAGTAATATTATCCGTGAACGTATTGAGCAATATAATAGAGAAGTAAAGATTTTAAATACCGGTACTGTACTCCAAGTAGGCGACGGCATTGCTCGTATTTATGGTCTTGATGAAGTAATGGCAGGGGAATTAGTAGAATTTGAAGAAGGTACGATAGGCATTGCTCTGAATTTGGAATCAAATAATGTCGGTGTTGTATTAATGGGTGACGGTTTGATGATACAAGAGGGAAGTTCTGTAAAAGCAACAGGAAGAATTGCTCAGATACCGGTAAGTGAGGCTTTTTTGGGCCGTGTTATAAATGCCCTGGCTAAACCTATTGATGGTCGAGGTGAAATTTCAGCTTCTGAATCCCGGTTAATTGAATCTCCCGCCCCGGGTATTATTTCTAGACGTTCGGTATATGAGCCTCTTCAAACAGGACTTATTGCTATTGATTCGATGATTCCTATAGGACGTGGTCAGCGAGAATTAATTATTGGGGACAG